AATAAGGTGCCTGATGAAAAGGATTATTTTGATAGAATAAATTATGTATTTTTACCCTTATTGTAATATTGAAATTCAAATTCAACTTTTAATTTCAAAAATTAAAGTGCATAATTACACTAAATTACAAGAAAAATAAGCTAATAAAAGCTATTAGGTTCATACCCTAAACATAGAATAATATTCTTTTTTCTAATAAAATTTAATTTAACTAACATTTTAATATATTATATTTTAATAATAGGAGTATTACTATCAATTTCATCTAATAATTGAATAATAATATGAAGTGGATTAGAAATTAGATTAATGTCTTTTATTCCTTTAATGAGGGGGGGAATAATTGGCTCAGAATCTTCCATAAAATATTTTATTATTCAAAGAATCAGATCAACATTATTAATTTTATCAATTTTAATAATAATTACAACCAAATTTGAATATAAATTTATTATAATAATTTCTTTAATATTAAAAATGGGGGTTGCTCCTTTTCATAATTGGGTACTAAGAATTATTAATTCATTAGAATATAAACTTTTATTTATATTACTTTCAATTATAAAAATTGCGCCATTAGTTATAATAAGTTATTTAAATTATTGTAATGATTTTATTATTATATTAAGATTAATTATTGGATCAATTTTTTCATTAAACCAAAATAGTATCCGTAAACTATTAGTATATTCTTCAATTTACAATATAGCATATATTTTATCCACAATTAATATTAATTACATTTGAACAATATATATTACTGTATATTCTACTATTTTACTATTATTGGTATTAATAATAAATAAAATAAAAATTAATTATTTTAATCAATTTATAATAAATGATTTTAGGTTTTTATTTAAAATAAATTTATGAATTTCTTTATTGTCATTAGGAGGTATACCCCCTTTATTAGGGTTTTTACCTAAGCTTATTATTATAGAAATAATAATTTTAAAAAAATCATTTATTTTAATTTTGATAATAATTTTGTCATCACTTATTGTGATATTTTTTTATATGCGTATAGTTTTTTTGGCATTCATAAATTATTCAATTATAAATAAAAAGAGATTAAACTTTTCTAAATTATCAATTTGATCACTAATAATTAATACTAATATATTTCCTTTCTTAATTTCTTTGAAATATCTTTATTAAGATTTTAAGTTAATTAAACTACTAACGTTCAAAGTTAAAATTACTTTTTTAGTAAATCTTAGAACTAATTCAATTTTAAATTTGCAATTTAAGGTTTTTATTAAACTACAAGATTATTTAAACATATCAAGAGAAATTTAATTCTTATATAAACTTACAATTTATTACTTTAATCAGACACCTTGATAATGAATAAATGGTTATTTTCCACTAATCATAAAGATATTGGTACAATATACTTTTTATTCGGGATCTGGTCAGGAATAATTGGTATAATAATAAGAATTATTATCCGAATTGAACTTTCTCAGCCAGGATCTCTTTTAGGAAACGACCAAGTTTACAATGTTATTGTTACATCCCATGCTTTTGTAATAATTTTTTTTATAGTAATACCTATTATAATTGGAGGATTTGGAAACTGATTAGTTCCATTAATAATTGGTGCACCTGATATAGCTTTCCCACGTCTTAACAATATAAGTTTTTGACTGCTACCCCCATCTCTTACCTTATTACTTATAAGGTCTATAATTGAAGCAGGCGCAGGAACTGGTTGAACAGTTTACCCCCCTTTATCTTCTAATATTGCTCACTCTGGTGCAAGAGTAGATATAGCTATCTTTTCACTTCATTTAGCTGGTATCTCGTCTATTCTAGGTGCAGTTAATTTTATTACTACAATTATGAATATACGTAGATTTGGTTTAACAATAGATCGAACACCTTTATTTGTATGATCAGTGCTTATTACTGCAATTTTATTATTACTATCATTACCAGTGTTAGCTGGTGCAATCACTATATTATTAACTGATCGAAATATTAATACCTCATTTTTTGACCCTTCGGGGGGTGGTGACCCTATTTTATACCAGCATTTGTTTTGGTTTTTTGGTCACCCTGAAGTTTACATTTTGATTTTACCAGGATTTGGTATAATTTCACATATTATTATAAAGGAAAGAGGAAAAAACGAATCATTTGGGTATATCGGTATAGTATACGCTATACTATCAATTGGCATACTTGGGTTTGTGGTGTGAGGGCACCATATATTTACTGTAGGTATAGATGTTGATACACGAGCTTACTTTACCTCTGCAACTATGATTATTGCTGTACCAACAGGGATTAAAATTTTTAGGTGAATAGCAACTATACATGGAGTATCTATAAAATCTTCTATTTCAATAATATGATCAATAGGATTTGTATTTTTATTTACTATTGGTGGACTAACTGGTATTATCCTATCTAATTCTTCTATTGATATTGCTTTACATGATACTTACTATGTTGTAGCTCATTTTCATTATGTTCTTTCAATAGGAGCTGTATTTGCTATTATAACAGGATTTATTGAATGATACCCATTATTTACAGGAGTAACTCTTAACCCTAAATGATTGAAAATTCAATTTACTATTATATTTTTGGGGGTTAATTTAACGTTTTTTCCTCAACATTTTTTAGGATTGAGAGGTATACCTCGACGATACTCTGATTATCCAGATATTTACTGATCATGAAATATAATTTCCTCTATTGGGAGGGTAGTGTCTATAACCAGAATTATGTTAATAATTTTTATTATTTGAGAAAGAATAATTTCTAAACGAACCATTTTATTTGCAAAAAATTCAATGTCATCTATTGAATGACTTCAAAAGTTTCCGCCTGATGAACATTCATATACAGAATTACCTTTACTGAATAATTAGCCTAATGTGGCAGATTAATTGCAAGGAATTTAAGATTCCTTTATAAATATTCTTATTTCTTTAGGAATGTTATTTTGGTTAAATGAACTTCTACAAGATAGAGTATCACCAATTATAGAACACCTAATTTTGTTTCATGATCATACAATAATAATTATTTCAATAATTACAATAATTGTATCTTACATAATAATTAATATTTTATTAAATAAATATATTAACCGATTTTTGATGGAAAATCAAATAATCGAACTTTTATGAACTATTTTACCATCATTTATATTAATTTTTATTGCATTACCATCTCTAAAAATCCTATATATAATAGAAGAAATTAATAACCCAATAATTACAGTCAAATCGATTGGTCATCAATGATTTTGATCATACGAATACTCAGACTTTAAAAAAATAGAATTTGATTCTTATATATTGCCAACAATAGACGAAAAAATTAATAAATTTCGATTACTTGATGTTGACAATCGAATTACATTACCTTTTAATACTCAAACTCGAGTTATTGTTACATCATCTGATGTTATTCATTCATGAACTATCCCATCATTAGGTGTTAAACTTGACGCCTTACCAGGACGAATAAACCAATCCAAAATTATTTTAAACCGACCAGGAATTTTTTATGGTCAATGTTCAGAAATTTGTGGTTCAAACCACAGATTTATGCCAATCACCCTTGAAAGAGTTAATATACACTCATTCATTAAATGGCTAAAAAATACTTACATTAAGTTACTTATATGCAAGTATTGATCTCTTAAATCAAATTATAGTAAATTAGCAAATACTCTTAATGAATTAGACTATGATTAAAAATCTAGTTTATATAAAATATTAATTTGTCAAATTAAAGAAATTAATTTAATGATTTTTTTTGCCACAAATATCTCCCATTTGATGATTTTCTTTAATAATTATAACTATTTTTATATTAATATTAATTAATAACCTAATTTATTTTAATATTTTAAATATTAGAATTAAAAAAAAAGAAACAACTACAAGTAAAAATAATTGAAAATGATAACAAATTTATTTTCAGTATTTGATCCTTGTACAGGATATTTTTCTTTAAATTGAATTAGAACTTTGTTATTTATTTTTATTTTACCTTTTAACTTTTGATTAATACCAAATAAAATTATAATATTTTATAACGTTATTATAATTTTAATTAATAAAGAAATAACTTCGCTTATAAAATATAAAGGAAATAATATAATTATAATTTCATTATTTATGTTAATTTTAATTAACAATATATGAGGATTATTGCCGTATGTGTTTACTTCATCATCACATTTAGTATTTTCGCTTTCATTAGCTCTTCCATTTTGACTATCATTTATAATATACGGGTGAACTAATAAAACAAATCAAATATTTACCCACTTAGTACCTTTTGGTACACCTAATATTCTCATACCATTTATAGTTTTAATCGAAACTATCAGGAACTTAATTCGCCCAGGCTCACTAGCCGTCCGATTAACAGCTAATATAATTGCTGGACATTTATTAATAAGATTGCTAGGTGGAACTATTAATAATATTTATATAATAATAATTTTAATAATAATTATTTTAACTTTAATACTATTTGAATTAGCAGTATCTATTATCCAAGCTTACGTATTTTTGACTTTAACTACTTTATATTCAAGAGAAATTTAATGTAAGAATGAATAATCACCCATTTCATTTAGTTAACAATAGACCTTGACCTATTACAGGGTCAATTGGAGTAATAACATTAGTTTCAGGATTAATTTATTGATTTAATATATTTAATATAAATTTATTTTTTTTAGGGTTAATTATTGTAATTTTAACAATATTTCAATGATGACGAGATGTAATCCGAGAATCAACATATCAAGGATACCACACTAAAAAAGTTATTTTAAGAATAAAAATAGGTATAATACTATTTATTATTTCAGAGGTATTCTTTTTTTTATCATTTTTTTGAGCTTTTTTTCATAGTAGACTTTCCCCTACAATAGAAATTGGGATACAATGACCACCATTAGGTATCAAAACTTTTAACCCAATAAATATCCCCTTATTAAATACTATTATTTTAATTTCATCGGGGATATCACTTACATGAGCTCATAATTCATTGATTAACAAAAAAATCAGACAAACAATACAAGCTATAATTTTAACGATTATTTTAGGGATCTACTTTTCAATGTTACAAATATATGAATATATAGAATCACCATTTTGTATTTCAGATTCAATTTATGGTTCATCATTCTTCATAAGAACAGGATTCCACGGATTACATGTAATTATTGGAACAATTTTTATCATTGTGTCAACAATACGAATTTACAATCTGCATTTTTCTAAATATCATCATATAGGATTTGAAGCTTCAGCTTGGTATTGACACTTTGTAGATGTAGTGTGACTATTTCTTTATATTGCTATTTATTGATGAGGTAGCTAACTTAATTAGTATAAAAAGTATGTAAAGCCTCCAACTTTAAGGTTTAATTTATAAATTAAGTAATTAATTTAATATTTAAATTCTTATTAATAATTTTATTGTTATGTTCAATAATTTTAATCACAGTAATATTAGTAAGAAAAAAATCAATTATCGACACTCAAAAATCATCCCCATTTGAATGTGGATTTAATCCTACATCATATAAACGACTACCATTTTCTATTCATTTTTTCTTAATTGCAGTTATTTTTTTAATTTTCGATATTGAAATTATTATTATTGTCCCTATCATCTTTACATTAAAAACAACATTTATAATTAACTGAATCAATACAGTAACTTCATTAATTATAGTATTAATTATTGGATTATACCATGAATGAAAAAATGGAATATTAAAATGAACTAAGTAAGGATTATATTTAATTATAATATTTGATTTGCAATCAAAAAGTACACTGAAATGTTGATCTTAGACATAGAAGTAAATATTTACATTTAGTTTCGACCTAATTTTAAGGTTTAATAAACCTCATGTTTAGTTGAAGCCAAATTTGAGGCATCTTAATGTTAATAAGAAAAATGAATAAAATTCCAATTAATAGGAATTATGTATAGAAACAGCTTCTAACTGAATTCTAAAGCGGTTAAAATCCGTTTATTCCTTTATAAACCTTATTTATGTAGTTTAATTATAAAACATTTTATTTTCATTAAAAATATAGCTATTTGCTCTTAAATTTATTTTTAGAATTTAGTCACCTTAATATTTTCAATATTATACTCTTAATTTAAGCTATAAAAATTAAATTAAAATTATAAATCAAATTAAAAAACTGATTAAAAAAAATTTTAATCTATTTATCGAATATAATTGAAAAAAATTTGAAATTTTTAACAAATAAAAACTTAACCCCATTCCACCATAGTATTCACCTCAATTTATTAAATTACCATTTAACAAAGAAAAATTATAATAATATATATATATATAATCTAAATGACTGAACATAAACCACATATAACTATTAAATATATAAAAATTTAAATTAAACAAATAATTTTTAAAATTAAAAATTTGTAACCCAAATCAAAATCCAAATAAAATAAAAATTAAACATTGTATTTTTACATATAAAGGTATAATTAAAAATATTATATCCATATTAATTAGTCAAATAATTATACCCCCAAAAATAATAGAAAGAAATGTTAAAATAAAAATACTTAATTTTATATAATTAAAATTTTCATTAGTTAAAGATAAAATAAATTTATTATTATAAATTATTCTATAATAAAATAGACGGATTCTGTAGCAACAAGTTAAACCTACTGAAAAATATATAAACATATAACTAATTAAATTTATATTTAGAAATACCGAATATTCTAAAATTAAATCTTTAGAATAAAATCCAGAAAGAAAAGGAATTCCACATAAACATATTCTAGAAATGTTAAAACAACAAGAAGTAAATGGTATTATTATTGTAATGTTACCCATATAACGAATATCTTGATTATCATTTATATAATAAATAAAAATACCAGAGCATAAAAATAATAAAGATTTAAATATAGCGTGTGTTATTAAATGAAAAAATGTTAAATCTACTAACCCCAAAAAAAGAGACCTTATTATTAACCCTAACTGGCTTAAAGTTGATAAAGCAATGATTTTTTTTAAATCAAATTCAAAATTAGCACACATAGAAGACATAATTATAGTGATTAAACTTAAAAATAAAAAAATATAACTATTAAAATTTAATTGATTAAAAAAACGAACTAACAAATATACGCCAGCAGTTACTAAAGTCGAAGAATGGACAAGAGAAGAAACAGGAGTAGGAGCTGCTATAGCAGCAGGTAATCAACAAGAAAAAGGAATTTGTGCCCTTTTTGTAAAACAAGAAAATACTAAAAAATAAATTAATAAACTATTATATAAATGATTATAAAAAACAAAATGCCAACTTCCAAAAGAAACTGATCAACAAATTCTAATTATTAAACCAATATCTCCTAATCGATTAGTTAAACAAGTAATCATTCCAGCTAAATAACTTTTTATTCTTATATAATAAACTACTAAACAATAGGAAACTAACCCCAGTCCATCTCAACCTAAAATAATTCTTAACAAATTAGGACTAATGATTATTAAAATTATTCTAAAAACAAATAAAATTACCAAGAACAAAAAACGTAAAGAAGTATATGAGCTTATTCCTATATAATTGTAACTATATAAAATTACTAAAGAAGAAATTATTATTACTAAAGAAACAAATATCAAACAAAGTCAATCAAAAATTAGGACATAACATAAATCTACAGAATTAAAATATAATAATGTTCATTCTAAGTAAACGACTAAATCTATTAAAGAAAAATAAATTCTTAAAATAAACAAGATAATTGAACTTATTAATATAACAAAAAATCAAAATAAAAAAAAGTTAAACTTTAACAAAACTTAAGGTTAATAAATTAACTTCATAGAAACCACAAATCTATATTTTTAAAAAACTACTTAAGTTAATTAATAAAAAGATAACATACATAGTATAATAAAAAATAAAGGAATTAAATGAATTATTATTAATAAAAATTCACGAGTATTCCCCATACAATAACTGTAGTTATTAACATAACTTCCATGCTGGGAATAACTAAATAAAAAAAATCTGAAACAAGCGCCAATAAAAGAAATATAAATAATAAAAAAATAAGAAAAACTTCAAAAACTAATTATTCTGCATATAATTATAATTTCACTTAAAAAATTAATTCTAGGAGGGCAACTCATGTTAAAACAACAAAAAATAAATCAGAATAATGTTATATTAGGCATATAATTAATTATACCCTTATTAATAAAAAAACTACGACTTATTAAACGTTCGTAAGAAATATTAGCTAAACAAAATAAACCTGAAGAACATAAACCATGACCTAATATTATTAAAAATCTACCGTATACCCCTAACTTTGTTATACTTAAGAAACCTATCAAACATATACCTATATGGACAACGGAAGAATAAGCAATTAAACACTTTAAATCAGACTGAATAAAACAAATTATCCCAATTAAAACTGAGCCGAAAATTCTAATAGAATATCAAATAAAATTAAATTTTATAAAAACTAATTCATTTAGACTTATAAAACGAATTAAACCATACCCACCAATTTTCAACAAAACCCCAGCAAGAATTATTGAACCAGAAACAGGAGCCTGAACATGAGCCTTAGGTAACCAAAAATGAACTATAAATATAGGTAATTTTACTAAAAAAGCAAAAAACAAACAAAAATTAAAAACAAATCTAGTTAAATCTCTTTTAATAAAACAAAAAATCATAGTATTGTGATTTTTATATAAATAAATAATAACTAGTAAAAGGGGTAAAGAAGCGAATAAAGTATAAAAAAATATATACAAACCTGAAATTAAACGCTCAGGTTGGTAACCTCAACCGTAAATTAAAATCAAAAGAGGAATTAAACTCAATTCAAAAAATATATATAAAATAAATATATTTATAACACTGAAAATTATAATTAAAATTAAACACAAAAACCAAATAACAAAAATAAAATAACATAAATTAATTTTATTGTATAATATACTTGACAAAAATATTAAACAAATAATTAATAAAGTTAAAATAATTAAACCATAAGAAACAAAATCTAAACCTAAAAAGTATCTAATATTACAATAATAATTCATAAAATCATATGTTAACAAATAAATAAATAAACAAATAATAAAATACTGAATCAAAAATAAACAATCTACTATAAAAAACAAAGGGATTATAAAAAAATAAAAAAATAAAATTATTATCATGTAAATATTGAACTTAAATAATCATTACCATGAAAACGAATTATTCTAACTAAAACTCTTAACCCTAAAACTCCTTCACAAACATAAAAAACTATAAAAAAAATATAAATATAAAAAGAATAATTTAAACAATTACAAAATAATATAATTAATATTAAAATTGACAATACAATAAATTCTAAACTTATTAAACATAATAAAATATGTTTACGAACTAAAACTAATGAAATTATACTTAAAATAAAAACATAAATATAAAATAAACTAATAAGTTTTAATAATTTAATAAAAATAATGATTTTGTAAATCAATAATAGGTATAATAAACCTTTAAAACTTCAATAAAATATTAAATAATATTTCTTAGATTCCCAAAACCTAAATTTTTAATAAACTATTTATTGAAATCAAATTTTTAATAATAAAAATTATATTGTTTACCTCATCAATTATTCCATTAATAAAAAACCCCATGTCCATAGGAATTTTATTATTAATTCAAACAATAATTATAACTATATTTATAAATAAAATATTGATATCATCATGATTTTCAATAATTACATTTTTAATAATAATGGGGGGATTACTAATCTTATTTACTTATATGAGAAGAATCGCTTCAAATGAAAAATTTATATTTAATATTAACTTAGTAATAATTTTTATTATAATTATAATCATTTTTTCAGATGAAATAATTCTAAAAGATCAAATTAAAGAAAACGAAATATTATTAAATTCTAAAACATTTGAACAAATATCAATAATAAAACTTTATAACAAAAAATCAATATTTATATCGATTTTAATAATAATTTTTTTACTATTTACAATAATTGTAGTAACAAAAATTGTTAAACATTTCGAAGGACCTTTACGAAAAAAAACATATGAATAAACCTTTACGAAAAACAAATCAATTAATTAAAATTTTAAACTATTCAATTATTGATTTGCCTGCACCAATCAATTTATCTATTTGATGAAATTTTGGTGTAATCTTAGGAACTTGCTTAATTTTACAAATAATTTCTGGAATAATATTATCAATGCATTATACAGCTAATATTGAAATAGCTTTTAATAGTATTAGACATATTAGACGAGACGTAAATTATGGATGATTAATACGAACTCTACACTCAAACGGAGCTTCATTATTCTTTATTTGTATGTATATACATACAGGACGAGGTATTTACTACGGATCTTATAAATTTATAAAAACATGATTCATAGGGGTAGTAATTATATTAATAACAATAGCAACAGCTTTCTTAGGGTATGTTTTACCGTGAGGTCAAATGTCATTCTGAGGCGCTACAGTTATTACTAATTTATTATCAGCAGTACCATACATTGGGACAATACTTGTAAATTGAATTTGGGGGGGGTTTGCTGTAGATAACGCTACACTTTCACGGTTTTTTAGATTACATTTCATATTACCTTTCATTATTTTAATAATAACAATTATTCATATTTTTTTCTTACATACTACTGGATCAAATAATCCTATTGGTTTAAACTCAGATATTGATAAAATTCCGTTCCACCCATACTTTTCTATCAAAGATTTAATAAGAACCACAATTATTCTTACAATAATTTTTGTTTTAAATTTCACTGAACCATTTATATTATCAGACCCAGATAACTTTATTCCAGCAAACCCAATATTAACACCAATTCACATTCAACCAGAATGATATTTCCTTTTTGCTTACGCAATTTTACGGTCAATTCCCAATAAATTGGGTGGAGTTTTAGCTCTATTTTTATCAATTATTATCTTAATTATTTTACCATTTTCTATAAATCCAAAATTTAAAGGAATTAGATTTTATCCTTTAAGACAAATCAATTTTTGATTTTTTTTTTTCATTATTGTTATATTAACATGAATTGGAGCTCGACCAGTAGAAATACCTTATATTAATACAGGTATATATTTAACTATAACTTACTTTATATATTTCATTTCAGACCCTATATTAATTAAAATATGAGATAAAATAATTTATTAATTTAAGTTGTTTAGCTTATAATAAAGCATATATTTTGAAAATATAAGATAGAATTTAATTTAATAACTTTAACAAAAAAAAATGATATAAAATTAACTTTAAAAAACAAAAATAAAAAACACAATTTAAACTAAAAGGAAGATAGCATTTTCAAGCTAAATATATAAGTTTATCATAACGATACCGTGGCAAAGAACTACGAATCCAAATAAACAAAAAACACATAAAGACAACCTTTAAATAAAAAAAAAATGTAAAAAAATTACAACCTATAAAAATTATACAACTTAAAACACTAATAAAAATAATACTTAAATATTCTGAAATAAATAAAAAGGAAAATTGACCACCCCCATACTCAACATTAAACCCAGAAACCAATTCACTTTCTCCCTCAGAAAAATCAAATGGTGTTCGATTTGTTTCTGCTAAAATACACGAAAATCAACAAAAAAATATTGGGGAAAAAATATATAAAAATCAACAATTAATTTGAATAAAATAAAAATCAATAAAATTATATCTCTCAATTAAAAAAAAATAACATAATAAAATCATTGACAAAGAAACTTCATAAGAAATAGCCTGGGATACACTACGAATACAACCTAAATTAGAGTAAACTCTATTTGAAGATCAACCACAAATAATTAAACCATAAATTCTTAAACTTGAACAACATAAAAAAAAAAGAAAACCGTAATTAAATTCAATACTATTAACATAATAAGGAAATAAAATCCAAATTAATAAAGATTGAATTAAACTAAATAAAGGACATAAATAATATATTAAAAAATTTGAATTTATTGGTCAAACCTGCTCCTTAATAAAAAGCTTAATCCCATCTCTAAAAGGTTGTAAAAGACCAATAAAACCAACTTTATTAGGACCCTTACGAATTTGTATATAACTAAGAACCTTACGTTCTAATAAAGTAAAAAACCCAACAGAAACTATAATTATAATAATTAAAACCAAACAATTAATTATAAAAATTATTAAATACAATATCTATTGTTTAATTAAATTCTAAATTTAAAGCATTTACATCTGCCAATTTAATAAATTAAATAATTTACTAAATAAAATTAGAATTATATGGTCCTTTCGTACTAAAATAATATATATTGTTTTAAGATAGAAACCGATCTGGCTCACGCCGATCTGAACTCAAATCATGTAAGAATTTAAAAGTCGAACAGACTTAGATTTTAAAGAAACTACCCCACAAACTTTTCTTAATTCAACATCGAGGTCGCAAACTTTAATATAGATATGATCTCGCCATTAAAATTACGCTGTTATCCCTAAGGTAACTTTGTCTTTTAATCATTAATAGGTAATGGATCATTATAATCATAAATAAATGAATAAAAAAAATAAAGTTTTTAATTTAAATGTCCCCCCAACCAAATTTTTAATTTTAATTAAAATAGTTTATTTTACTAAAATTATATAACAATATTAAAAATGAAGTTCTATAGGGTCTTTTCGTCCCTAAAATTAAATTAAGCTTTTTTACTTAAAAATTAAATTATAAAAATTAAAATAATAAAATATATTTCTCATATATCCATTCATTCTAGTCCTCAATTAAAAGACTAATTATTATGCTACCTTTGCACAGTCAAAATACTGCAGCCATTTAAATATTCATTGGGCAGAAACTACTTTTAATTTAATCTAAAAAAAATGTTTTTGTTAAACAGTTGAAAATAAAATTTGTCGAGTTCATAAATAATAATTTTAAAATTATACTAATTCAATCATTATTAATTTTAAATCTAAATTATTTAAAAAAATCTAATATTAATATAAATAAAACAAAATTTTATGAAAATATATAAATCTATTACGAACTTAATGAAAGATTTTAAACCTATTAAATATATCTAATAGTAATTATTTTAAAATTAAATTTGAGCTTTTCCCCAAACCATTAAGAAATAATAAAAAAATAAATTAATAAATAATTAAATCTAAAATTTAATTTTATCTTAGAAAACCAGATATATAAGAAAAACGAATAACTTTTTATTACTAAAATATAGTTATATAATATTTTATAACAAAAAAATAAACTATAAATTAAATATTTTCTGTTCGGGAATAATATATAAATTATTAAATAAATTAACCCTGATACAAAAGGTACTAATAATTATTTTATATTATTATAGTTAAACCTTCACAGTTTAAAATTGTTAATAAATTCATAATTATACTTAAATTAAATAAAATAATAAAAATAAAAATATTATAAATTTTAATTTAAGTAATTCAGAAGGAAATATATATATATTTTTCGTATTAATGTAAATAATAAACTTTAATATAAGCTACAATCCGTTATTCCATTCTAGCTACACCTTCCGGTACAACTACTATGTTACGACTTGTCCTAATATAAATTAGGAGCGACGGGCGATATGTGCATAATATAGAGCTTTATTCAAAATAATAAATTAATTAAAATTACTATTAAATCCTATTTCATTAAAAAATATAATAAATTAAATCCTAATTTTTTTTAAAATAAAGTAACCCATGAACTACCTTAATAAAACTGCACCTTGACCTAAAATTAAACTTTTAAAGTTAAAGAAAATAATTCTAATAAAATATTCAATAAACATAGAGATATACAAATTTAATTAAGGTTTAATTTATCGTGGTTTATCAATTACAGCACAGGTTCCTCTAAAAAGAAATAAATTACCGCCAAATTCTTTGAGTTTTAAAGAACATAACTTTTAGTATTCAGGAGTTATTTTTGATTTAAAACTTTAATAATAGGGTATCTAATCCTAGTTTAACAGAAAAGATTTCATAAATTTAATAAAAGAAAATTAGTATAATTATAAATTCCACCCAAATAATAATAAAGTAAATTCTAATTTTAAATTAAATTACTTAAACCTATTGAATTAAATTAAATTAATTGTTTAACCGCGAATGCTGGCACAATATTAATCAATTTTAATTGAATTACTAAATTAAGAACTATAATAATTTATAATATTAATCACTGCTGAAAAAATATTCTATATTTTAAACATATAAAAACATTCAATTAACTAATTAATGAGCAAGAATCAAACTCTTAAAAAAAAAAAAAAAAAAAAAATGGGGAGTTAAAATTCACTGAGTTAAACTTAGATAGTGACCATCCTAATTAAATTATTTACTTAAACTTAGATAGTGACCATCCTAATTAAATTATTTACTTAAACTAATCTAATAACAATAATAAACAATTATTTGTGTAATTATAAATAAATATTGGTATACAAAATAATTATCTCACTAAATACTTATATTCAATCTTTCTTTCTTTCTAAATTTTAGAAAGAAAGATTGAATAGTAATTATATATTATAAATAAAATCATTTTATATAAATATATATAGGTAATTAAAATAATATATATTAAATAACTTATTAACAATCAAATAAAACATTATTTGTGTAATTATAAATAAATATTGGTATACAAAATAATTATCTCACTAAATACTTATATTCAATCTTTCTTTCTTTCTAAATTTTAGAAAGAAAGATTGAATAGTAATTATATATTATAAATAAAATCATTTTATATAAATATATATAGGTAATTAAAATAATATATAAAATATTATTCATAATTATTTATTTATTATAATATATTTTTTATATATACATATTTATTATTATATAAATTAAATTATTTATATATATATAAATCTACCCTTATTTGAGTTAAGGGTAGATTTAATTAATAACATATAGAATATATATATTATTCATAATTATTTATTTATTATAATATATTTTTTATATATACATATTTATTATTATATAAATTAAATTATTTATATATATATAAATCTACCCTTATTTGAGTTAAGGGTAGATTTAATTAATAACATATAGAATATATATATTATTCATAATTATTTATTTATTATAAATATTGATTACAATTAATTATTTTATAGATAAAATCAGCTTATTGTTTTAAAAATATTTTTTATATAGAATCGTGTTAATGAGGGTTAACACTTCTAAATCTAAATAATTTAATATGAAAATTAATAAGAAATATTTATACTTATAGTAAAAAAAAAAAAAAACATATGGGCTATATATATATGTTCCATATTTTTATTTTTTACGTTATAGTATA